ATTAGGCCAGCATGAAACTAAGAAAGAGAGATGTGCCTAAGGCGGCATGCAAGCAAACTGTGCACACTAAGAGAAAAAGAGAGATGTTCGCAATTACTACCACAAGAGCCCCCTATCCTATCTCTAAAGGGGCCCGGCACTTCGTTCGTACCTTCTTGGCTTAGGCTTCCAACTTCACTTACTTTATGGCCTTGCTAACTAGCTAGCAAAAGCTAAGCGCTTGAAAAGCGCGCTAAGAAAGGTTGCTTCTGTCGGCCTTTCTGTGCAACAGTCCACCAATAGCGGAAGAGAGGGGTACTGTACATACAAGACTCTTCCAGTTCTTACGTTAGCTTTTTCTTACCAGTCAAGTAGTACAACAGCTGTATCTTATAGCCCGGCGTGGCGGGTCTTTAATTCAGTAGATAGAAAAAATTATTAGTAATACGTAGATGAGTGAGTGAGTCCTCACTGACCTGAGCGATTTAGATCACCTAGCAGGCCTTTTTTTTTTATTTGGTAGGTAACATCGCCGAAGCCTATCATCTGATTTGACTACGAAGAAAGGAACTTGAGGTGAGGCGGCACCGTCTTGTGCAACGCAACCATGGTTGGCCCTCTATCATCTTCTATCTAGTAGACTTGGTAAAAGGACCCCGACTTATTTTCAGAATTAGAGTTCGACCACGGAAAAATGTATTGCGGAAAATTCCCCACTGCTGCCTCCCGTAGGAGTCTGGGTCCCTTCGCTCCACTATGACAGCTAAACCAAGTCAAAATCTTCATCTCTCTGTAAGAAAAAAATGGGTTCTACACCTAAATAGGTTAAGGTAGGGTATTTTTTAGAAAAAGCTACCTTAGCACAAGCGCTAAGCGATAATAATACTTTTCTGAACTTGACGTGAATCTTATCTTATGCCAGTCATCAAATTTCCAGATGGTGGTGCCCGAGTGTCAATATTTTTGCAGTCCATAGGGAATGCATTTCGAAAGCATCTTTTCGGCGATAAAGGAGCTAATCTTTTAGGTGAGAAAGCTACAGAACAAGTCCTCAAACGAAATGAGGGGAAGCAAGTGAAGAGAGCGGAGCGGGTGAAGAGCACTTTCTGCACTTTTGAACTTAAAGAAGCCAGCGCTTCTCTTGATTAGTGAAATGATAAGGGCACTAGCACGAGATCACTGAAACCTCTCTACTACGGATATTAATCCTATCCTACCCGTCTTATAAGGGCTACGACCAGAATCGAAGTAAGAAAGAGAGGAAGAAATGGATATACATAGTCTATATCTTATTTTTCCCTAATCTTATTAGCCCAGCAAGGAAAGATATGGCAAAGAACAAGATAACAGTAAAGCCACTTATCTCTTTCATGAGCAAGGGCAGTTGGCGGGGAAGCAAGAAGAAATCCAAGTGGCCAGCTGAAGTGGAATTGGATTATTAAATCCGGCTTATTGTTATTTCGAGCAATGTATAAGGCAACTCTCCAATCGTGGGAAGACGCTGCAGTTCACCGAGAATGACGAGAGACCTACTCTCTCCCATCCCAGGAATCATTCAATAGAGAGAAGAAGGAGAACCGAAGATATCAAGCTTGGCTGCGCTGCCCGTCGCATCGGACTCCCAACGGCTAAGAGCGGGAACCATGATTAGCTTAATGCCTTTCGGCTATAGGACATTAGACTTCTACCGGCTACCGGGAAAAAGATTAGACTAGATCAAAGGACTAGATCGATCAGCAGCCGTAGCTGCAGTAGAAAAAGCAGTAGTTGGAGTTGGTACTTCAACCGGTTCTTTTACAGTCCCACCTTCATAAGGAAGAACTGCCTTGAAGGGTAAGGCAGGTCAAAAGAGTGGGCATCTTTACTACCTATGGCTAACTCAAAAAAATCTGAGAGGGGAGGTTGCTCTGCTCTGGATGCACCGGTCAGAACGGGGAAAGCTGCTCTTAGAGCTATCTCTTTCCGATCTAGGCAGATGGTTGAATCTAATGCGAGTAGCACTAGGCCTAGAGCGGAATATTAGGTAGTACGAGTTGCTATATTTTTCCATCCCCCTTCGGGAAGAAACTCTCTTTGACTTTTGAGAAGATAGACCCAAGTAGCCCTTGAATGATCATACACTATGGTTCAAAAATATCGAAAACCTTCTGTTCTGTGGTTTCAACTGAAAAAGGGCCCCAAATGTCAATGTGAATCAGATCAAAAGGTTCATCACAAATGTTATTATGAGATTTAAAAGGTAAGTGTTTTTGTTTAGCCAAAGGACAGATTTTACAAATGGTCTGAGATTTTACAAATGGTCTGATTGACCTTTTTATTCTTATGAGTAGGGAGTCAATCTGAAAGGATAGCAGTTTTAGAAGAAGGATGGAGCAGAAAGATAGAAAGATCAGTTGCTGGAAATCAAAATGTAATAGATCGGAAGAGC